GCTGCAGTAAGTTCACCTGCTCGAGTATCTCCTGATCAACTGTCTTATCGGAGTGGATGCCAAAACCCAAATACATCGATTTAAGTCCCACCCAACTTACTATCCTCGGCGACTCACTCCGGTATTGTCTTTTTTTTTTACTGAACCCTTCTTCATAATGTTCTCTAACAACATCTTCGATGCTTTGACTAACTTCTTCTTCTCCTTGACGAACATTTTTTTTTCCTTGACGAACATTTTCTTTTCCTTGACGAACATTTTCTTTTCCTTGACTAACTTCTTCTTCTTCTTCTTCTTCTTTTTCTTTTTTTTTTCCTTTAAAATTTAAAAGCAGTAAGTTCACAGGTCTAACCCACGGTTTCATTTGATATGTCTTCTTACGTCGCAACAATCCCAAAGGATCCGGAGACATTCTGGGTTCTTTGTCATCCATTCTCATCCATATTTCATCCATTCCCATCCAATTTAAAAAGCTTCTTTTGTCTTCTTGGATTTCTGGATCCTTTTCGTTTTCTGGATCCTTTTCATTTTCTGGATCCTTTTCCTTTTCTGGATCCTTTTCGTTTTCTGGATCCTTTTCCTTTTCCTTTTCCTTTTCCTTTTCCTTTTCCTTTTCTAGATCCTCTTCGTTTTTTGGAAGGATACCATAAATACGACCTCTATTCTCATTCTCAATTATTTGAGAATTCTTAGTCCCAATCTTAGTATTTGTATTATGGTTAGGGTCGATCTTTTTCCCGGCCTCCAAACTGGCTAGAAAGGGTTCCAAAAACTTCCAATCAAAAACCACATATTTTCTATTTTGAGTGTTTTTCCAAAAATTTCCAGAATCCTTGTCTATATAATTCTTGAGATAAGTCTTGATAAAAATCTCCTCTGGTAGATTACAAAAGTCGATCTCTTGGATCTTATTTACTTGTTTCTTATTTACTTGTAATGGCAATTTCGAAATAGAGGAGTCCTTCTTAGTTTCAGAAGAAATGTATTTATATGCTAAAAGATCATATTTATAGTTTTTCTTAAACTTCGCTGTTTGATTCTTGATTAATGAATATACTTCAGAATCATCTTGTTTTTTGGAATGAAGTAATGGGTCTTTTTCATATGAATCTCCTTTATTTAAATCGTTATTTTGAGGAGAAATGGAGTCAACCAACGCCATACGCCAGTCTTGTGAGCGTAATAGAAGCCAGCTCGCCTTAGATAAATTGTATTGAGAATGACCTCTTAACCAGTTTTTCCATGGATTCGTTCCAAAATTTCGAAGTTTCTTATGCTTTAATGCGGAATGAAATATTCCTTTTAACCAGTTTTTCCATGAATTCGTTCCAAAATTTCGAAGTTTCTTATGCTTTAATTCGGAATGAAATATTCCTTGTCTTTCCAAAGAATCCTTTATTTCAGTCTTACGACAAAAAGACGTTCCGCGATATTGAAGCACAGATCTTAACTTATCACTAACTCGGGTTTGTGATAATTTGTAAAATACATATGCTTGTGACAGATATGGCAAGATAATTATTTTTTGATTTGTTTCAGTATTGGAAATGTCTTTCTCAACAAATTTTTTTGTTAAATTGATTCTAGGAATCTTAATGATACATAGAAAGATATCCAGGTATATTTTGTATATTTTTTCAATGCAAAAATTTTTCAAGAAATACCATTTCCTTATTAATCGAACATTTTTTCTTTTTACAATTTTAAAAATTTTTTTGGGTGATTCTACATTATTATTTTGATTTTTGTTGTTAGGACTATTATTTAGTCCTGGAGTTATTTTATTTTTTTCTTTTGTAATTCTTTCTATTTCATTTTTGATTGTGCTTGTTCTATTAATCAGATTTTGTATTTTTTCTTCTGAATTTGTAGAAGCTGTAGATCGAATTTGCCTAAATGATTCATTAATTATCTCATTGCTGATTATAGAATCTTTTTCTTTTTGAGTTTCACTCGATTCATATACTCCTAGCCATTTCAATCTTTTATTTGTTTTTATTTTTTTTTCTATTTCGCTTTTTAGAACTAGAACCCTTTTGATAAGCCGTTTTATGCTTTCTTTTGAGTCGCCTAGAACTCTAACAAAATTTGGTTTTATTTTTTGGTTGAAAACGCTTCCAAAGTAGGTCTCGTTCCATTTTTGTGCTGCTAATGTTTTACCGTTTTTGTTTAGTTCTTGAAAAACGGGCTCCCAAAAAATGGAAAAGCAATCGTCGGGTCGGGACTCACCCCAAGGATAGTCAGCTAGTCCCCAAAGAGCCCTTATAAAAGCAGAATCCGTAATTTTCTTTTTCTCATTCCTTGTGTGCCAAGGTTTCAACTCTAAAGGCCATAAAACTTTGATCTGAAAACCGTTGTCCCACCACTCCTCCGGCAAGTTCTTGATGACCTCCGGCAAGTTCTTGATGGATATTTCGACTAAAGGATAACCGTCCTCGGTGCATAAAAGATGAGTCTCGTTTTCCCAGTCCTGTCTATCCTCAGCCCACTCGGGCTGCTGCAAAAATAAGATACGGCCAACATTTTTAGCTATTATCGCTAAAGGCAATGCAATATATTTTCTAAAAAGGGAGTTATAAATTAATATGAGACCTCTTGTTCCTAGCCCATCATAATACTGATTCCATTGATATATTGCCTCAATCCGTGTCACCTCTTGGACTTCCTCGCTGTCTCGTTCTCTTTTTGTTTTGTCTATCTTCCGTTTTGTCTTCCTTTTTGTCTTCCTTTTTGTTTTTGTCTTTTTTTTCTTACGTCCCTTAAGAGTGAAAGGGTCCCCTTTTGTAATTCCAAACATATGCATCAAATTTTGCATTTTCAAAACAAGGGGTTGCGCTACCTTTAAATAAATGGACAGTCTACTTTTTAAGAAGCCCAAAAAAAGAGGGGAATGCGGAAAGATTTCAAAATGTCTTACAACAACTCCGTTTTTACGCCTTAGGGGGGTCCAAGCACCTTTGATTACATCCTGCTGCCAATGTTGGTCGCGCGACACTTTCAAGGAGGTCCTAAACAACTCCGTTTCCTCGACTTCCCCTTCCTTTAGGGGGACGTTGCCAACGTGAACATGATGAAAGCTTCTCTCAAAGGCAATACTTTTAGCGTCTCCCCCACTCTTCACAAAATCGTTCTTAACCTGAGCATTAATCTCTTTAGCAATATCGTCAGGAATGTCCGATTTAGGTATTGTTAGACCTTTGGCAGCTAAATATTGAGTTTCTGTTTTTAACAAAGTTTGATATTTGTATTCTGATGACTCAATATCAAAGCAGTCCTCGTCTCCCCGCTTGGCCACAGTGGTTTTTTCCAGTTTGTATGCGATCTCGCGGAATAATACGTATGACCAGCGAGGGACGCGGTGCTTGATTATTTTTCGTCCCACAGATTTTCCCGTACGATAAGCACGTAGTTGAGCTAGCCTTTTTAGTTTTCGCTGGTTCCGATCAATGCTTCTCTCCCCTTTTTCCCAAGGCTTAGAAAAAAATTTTGCCAAAGGATTAAAATATAATTTTCCTTCTGCTCTTAGTTTTAGTGTTTTGCTTTTTAGTATCGCGAGCATTCTCTCTTCATATTTTGGGGAATCTAAAAGGCAACCTGGCAAAAAGGTCTCATGAATTTGATTTAGAGCAAGGATTTGCTTAAGTTTAGATTGTGTAGTTCCATCGTCGCTTCTTGCACGAGATTTTGAAGTTACATTCTTTTTTCTTCGACGAGATTTTGAAGTTGCATTCTTTTTTCTTTGACGAGATCGCATTACATTGTAGACTTTTTCATGAAATTTACCCAATTGAAGAAGTGCCTTTTCTTCGCGTAGACGTGCTTCTTCGCGTAGACGTGCTTCTTCGCGTAGACGTGCCTCCTCTTGTTTGCTTTTCTTTTCTTCGCTTTTCTTTTCTTCGCTTTTCTTTTCTTCGCTTTTCTTTTCTTCGCTTTTCTTTTCTTCGCTTTTGGTTTCTTCGCTTTTCTTTTCTTCGCTTTTCTTTTCTTCGCTTTTCTTTTCTTCGCTTTTCTTTTCTTCGCTTTTGGTTTCTTTGAGATCCTCGGTAAATTTTGGACTCAACTTTTTGATTCTTCCACGAGAGGGCCCATTCAACAACGGATCATACCTTTTTGGTAGGCAGGTTTTCTCCGTTTCATCAGTACAAACCCGAGTCCTTTTTTCGAGTATATCTAGCAAAAGAAATCCCGTGTCTAGAGCCGTAATTCTCTTTATAAACTCATTATTTAAGTTGTTTTTTCTTTCGTTGTTCTCAGAAAGCCAATCTTTGTCTAGTTTATCAAAGGAGAGTCTTTCTACTGTGGACGAAGATATCGTCCCTTTCGTCAGTTCCTTAAAAAAAGAAAAACTAGGCCGCTCTGTAAAAGATATTCTTTTTTTTCCATCACTTCGACATGTATCAAAAAAATATTGTGAAGCTTCCTTTCTTACAGCCCCCAAAACGTTGTCAGTACCTATGTATCGTATTGGAGAAGTCCATTGAAAAGTAACGAACCCGTGTGTAAACTTGGCGTCAAGCGATGCGGGTACTTTTTGATCTTTTTCTTCATCCAGATCCAATCCCCAACGCGGGGGAGTCATTTTTTGTTTGGATCTCACTTTTTTTCGTACAGCCACCTCTTTCTTTTCCTCTTGCTCTTCCTCTTGCTCTTCCTCCCAGGAAGTGTAAGCGTTTCGGACTTGTCTGTCTACCCAACGTGGGTTCACTTCTGGGGTTCCGAAGATTGTCAGTGCATGTGGAACTATGAGGAAAGGCATTTTGCCTGAATAGTAGAGAAAGGTAACACCTAATAAAATAGTCACCAACCGACCCGTGTTTCTCACCAAGTTTATGAACAGCAAGTACTGAATTTCTGACACAACCCACTGAACGTTTTCCATAAGGAATTCAAATTCTGCCCCAAGGGACCTAACAAGGGCCTGATAAATCTTCTTTTTGTACTTATGAAATTCTGAATAAATGTACTTAGTCCATTCTGACACACGGTACTGAAAGTATGCA